TTCTGGGTTCTCTAGGTACTATTGTACCTAAAATAGCGAATTTTTATTCATCTTACCATTTAATAACTCATAATCAGATCTTGTTAAAGAGATTTTTGCTACTTGACAATTCTAAACAGACTTTCCAAGTACTTAAATACGGTTTAATAGATGAAAATAGTAGGATTTATAGTTCCGATCCATGCAGTAACATCATCTTGAATCCATTCCGTTTGAATTGGTGCTTTCTCCGTCACAATTATTGTGAAGAGACATCCACAATAATTAGCCTTGGACAATTTTTTTGTGAAAATGTATGTCTATTCAAATATGGACCGAACATAAACATAAAAAAATCTGGTCAAATTATAATCGTTCACGTTGATTCCTTAGTGATAAGATCAGCAAAGCCCTATTTGGTCACTCTGGGAGCAACTGTTCATGGTCATTATGGGAAAATACTTTATGAAGGAGATAGATTAGTTACATTTATATATGAAAGATCGAGATCTGGTGACATAACGCAGGGTCTTCCAAAAGTGGAACAAGTCTTAGAAGTGCGTTCGATTGATTCCATATCGATGAACCTCGAAAAGAGAGTTAATAGTTGGAACGAATGTATATCAAGAATTCTTGGAAGACCCTGGGGATTCATGATTGGATCTGAGCTAACCATAGCCCAAAGTCGTATCTCTTTGGTTAATAGGATTCAAAAGGTTTATCGATCCCAGGGGGTACAGATCCATAATAGACATATAGAAATTATTGTACGTCAAGTAACATCAAGAGTGTTGGTTTCAGAAGATGGAATGTCTAATGTTTTTTCACCTGGAGAATTAATCGGATTATTGCGAGCAGAACGCGCGGGACGTGCTTTAGACGAAGCGATTTGTTATCGGGCAATCTTATTGGGAATAACGAGGGCATCTCTGAATACTCAAAGTTTCATATCCGAAGCGAGTTTTCAAGAAACTACTCGGGTTTTAGCAAAAGCTGCTCTACGAGGGCGTATTGATTGGTTGAAAGGACTGAAAGAGAACGTTGTTCTGGGGGGGATTATACCTGTTGGTACCGGATTCCAAAAATTAGTGCACCGTTCAAGACAAGACAAGAACATTCATTTGGAAATTAAAAAGAATAATCTATTCGACTTAGAGATGAGAGATATTTTGTTACACCATAGAGAATTATTTTGTTCTTGCATCCAAGACAATTAATTTATATGAGACATCAGAACAATCATTTACGAATTCTTAAGGGTTGATTCATTTTTTTTTTTTTTACCCTTTTTTGAATTTCACTATTTATTTTATTTTATCTGGTCCGATCATTGATTTGGTAAAAAAAAAATAAGTAATAAAAAGAAATTAATGTAATGGTTTGAACCGCGTATCGACGGTCAATCCCCGTTAGAAGGTTCCCTCGGAACAATCATTATTTTTTTTAGGGTATCTCGTCTCTTTGCAAAAAACAAAGAGGGAATGTGGGGGAAAGTGAAAAGAAGATATTGGAACATCAATTTGCCGGAGATGATGGAAGCAGGAGTTCATTTTGGTCATGGTACTAAGAAATGGAATCCTAGAATGGCCCCTTACATCTCCGCAAAACGTAAAGGAATTCATATTACAAATCTTACTATAACTGCTCGTTTTTTATCAGAAGCCTGTGATTTAGTTTTTGATGCAGCAAGTAGAGGAAAAAGCTTTTTAATCGTTGGTACCAAAAATAAAGCAGCGGATTCAGTAGCATCGGCCGCAATAAAGGCTCGGTGTCATTATGTTAATAAAAAATGGCTTGGTGGTATGTTAACGAATTGGTCCACTACGGAAACGAGACTTCATAAGTTCAGGGACTTAAGAGCAGAACAAAACATGGGGAAACTGAACCGTCTCCCCAAAAGAGATGCAGCGATGTTGAAGAGAAAATTATCTGCCCTGCAATCATATCTGGGTGGGATCAAATATATGACGGGTTTGCCCGATATTGTAATCATCGTTGATCAGGAAAAAGAATATATGGCTCTTCAAGAATGTGCCATTTTGGGGATTCCGACAATTTGTTTAATCGATACAAATTGTAACCCAGATCTTGCAGATATTTCGATTCCAGCCAACGATGATGCTATAGCTTCAATCCGATTGATTCTTAACAAATTAGTATTTGCAATTTGCGAGGGTCGTTATAGCTATATAGGAAATCGTTGATTATTATTAAAAATAAAAAATAATCAAATTGCTTAATTATTTGATTTGGGAATTCCATAGATTTATTGGATCGGTTACTATTCCTGAACTTTTTAAAAGAGATAAATAAAAAAAAGTACTTGGGATATTGATCTTATGTGATTACTTGGAAATAATCGATTTATTATTAAAGTAGGTGAGTTCATAAAGAGATGGTTGAATCAAAATAATTCTTTTTTTTTTGAAGTTCGATTTCTATCAGAGGACAATATGAATGTTATACCGTGTTCCATTAAAACACTCAAAGGATTATATGATATATCGGGTGTAGAAGTAGGCCAACATTTATATTGGCAAATAGGGGCTTTACAAATACATGCCCAAGTACTTATCACTTCTTGGGTCGTAATTGCTATCTTATTAGGTTCAGTCATCATAGCTGTTCGGAATCCACAAACCATTCCGAGCGGTGGTCAGAATTTCTTCGAATATGTCCTTGAATTTATTCGAGATTTGAGCAAAGCCCAAATTGGAGAAGAATATGGTCCTTGGGTTCCCTTTATTGGAACTATGTTCCTATTTATTTTTGTTTCTAACTGGTCAGGTGCTCTTTTACCTTGGAAAATCATACAGTTACCTCACGGGGAGTTAGCTGCGCCCACGAATGATATAAATACTACTGTTGCTTTAGCTTTACCCACGTCAGTAGCATATTTTTATGCAGGTCTTACCAAAAAAGGATTGGGTTATTTCAAAAAATACATTCAACCAACTCCAATTCTTTTACCAATAAATATCCTAGAAGATTTCACAAAACCCTTATCTCTTAGTTTTCGACTTTTCGGGAATATATTGGCTGATGAATTAGTAGTTGTTGTTCTTGTTTCTTTAGTACCTTCATTAGTTCCTATACCCGTTATGTTTCTTGGCTTATTTACAAGTGGTATTCAAGCTCTTATTTTTGCAACTTTGGCTGCGGCTTATATAGGCGAATCCATGGAAGGTCATCATTAACTAGTCTTCAAAATCGTTTTTTCTTTTAAACTGATTCCAATTCATGCATGGCTCAAGAGAATCCAATCGGTTGGGGAACATAATAGATACTGATACAAATATATATCATAGTATATTTGGTCTAAAATCAATCGTACGAGGAAAGATGGACTATATTACGGAATCGAAAAAGGATGACTTAGGGAGGTCAAATTAGATATATGTAATGTCTATAAGTCCAGTCCATGTGTATCTTTCAAAAATGATTCTAGAATACCATTCAATATGAAATGCGGACAGGATAGTACACATTATGGAGGAAACAAATGTATATGTGATATTAGATATTCATTAGTTATATAGGATTATCCCTATAGATTATTCCTATCTAAAATCTATTTTATTTACAATTTACAGTCCACTGTATTTATATGTAGATGGATTTCAATACTATTTTCTTCTCTTTCGTCTGCGACTATTATGCATGGATTGAATGAAAAAACAAAACAGATGAATTCGGGAATGGAATAGAGTAAAGAACAAAGAATTGATGAAAGAATGGTTCGAAAGAAATGCAATAACTAGAGCTATGTGCACATCGATTTACAAAAAACCCATTGTGGGTAGAAAGTAAAAAAAAAAACAAGATATCGAAGTAGTTCTGACGATTCGGTTGATTCAATAAAATTTGTATTTTAATTCAGAATCTTGAGTTACTTCTCCACCCGATGGATCTTAGTGATAAAATATTAAGTAATAATCCATTGGTTGATTGTATCATTAACCATTTCTTTTTTTTTAGTGCGAGGAACTTACCCATGAATCCACTGATTTCTGCTGCTTCCGTTATTGCTGCTGGATTGGCTGTAGGGCTTGCTTCTATTGGACCTGGAGTTGGTCAAGGTACTGCTGCAGGTCAAGCCGTAGAAGGTATTGCGAGGCAACCAGAAGCAGAGGGTAAAATACGAGGTACTTTATTGCTTAGTCTAGCTTTTATGGAAGCTTTAACAATTTACGGGCTGGTCGTGGCATTGGCGCTTTTATTTGCGAATCCTTTTGTTTAATGTAATCCTAGAAATGTAAAAAAGTATCTTACATACCTTTTTTTATTTTATTTTTTAGAAAGCGTTTCAATTTCAATTCAATAAAGGAGATATTTCACAATTAACATGAAACCTAAAACCTAATCTAATAATATCTTATTGGAAACTTCAATAAAAAATAATAAAAAAAAGAAAGAAATCGATTACAAAAAGACAAGTGAGGTGATATAAAAAGAATTCTGGTTCTTTGTTAGTCCTATCTATATGAAGAGAGCATATGAAAAATGTAACCGATTCTTTTGTTTACTTGGTAGGGCACTATCCATTCGCTGGAAGTTTCGCATTTAATACCGATATTTTAGCAACAAATCCAATAAATCTGAGTATAGTGCTTGGTGTATTGATTTTTTTTGGAAAGGGAGTGTGTGCGAGTTGTTTATTTCAAGAATAGGTTGGATCCAACCGGCGGTACTTTCTTTCTGTTCTTTTATTTATTAATAGGAAATAGGATAAAAAATAGGAAAGAAAGATGTACGATCTAGACGAATTACTTCTGAATAAATGAAATTCAATAATCATATATATGTAAGAACCATAGCATTTCGTGACTCATTGGTAAATCAACTTTGATTCTCTATCAACCAATAATGTGAGACCATTAAGATGGTTAAAGCTAAACTGTTTGAAGTCCAAGCATAACATGGGTATTCTTTCTACCACTATGTTAGTATAGGTCGAAATGACTTAAAAATGAATAGAATAATTAGTTATTTATCCGATATAAGACACTCATATCGATAAA